TATAAAAATAAATATTTCTCTGAAATTCCGGGTATTCCATAGTTCCTTCCTGCGTCCGCGGGAATTGCCAATTCTCGGTTATTGAGATTCACGGACAATTCAGATTAATATTTAGGGATGGATCTTACCTCTTTTTTTATTCCCTCAAACAACAACAACAAATCGAAATGATTGAAGTTTTTTTATTTGGAATCGTTTTAGGTCTAATCCCTATTACTTTGGCAGGATTATTCGTAACTGCATATTTACAATACAGACGTGGTGATCAATTGGACCTGTAATTGAATAATATATATATATTTTTTTTTATTGACCTCCTCCTCTTTGCAGGAGGGTCAAATTCAAGTTTATTAAGTTATTTTATTGTATGTGATTCGACATTCGACATAACATAAACAGAATCACGCTCTGTAGGATTTGAACCTACGACATCGGGTTTTGGAGACCCACGTTCTACCGAACTGAACTAAGAGCGCTTTCTTATGACAGGGGATACAACTGTAAAGAAAAGGATTTTTTTTGTACCCAAAAATATCTTGATAGATATAGTTGATAGATATAGTTGATAGATATAGTATATCTATGCAAAAATGAAAGATTATATCCAATTTTAATCGAGATCGATTAATCTCCCGTTACTGCCCGTAGGAGAAGTAATAGGTAGGGATGACAGGATTTGAACCCGTGACATTTTGTACCCAAAACAAACGCGCTACCAAGCTGCGCTACATCCCTTTTCAAAATTTTTGTACAATGTCATTGTATAAAATCCTTGTTTTGTTTTCCACATTGTTATTTTATCCCTCATTTATATACAATGACAATATCATTTTTTTTTCCCATTTCTTCTTTTTTTTTCATATTTCATATAATTCATATAATAATTTCGAATATAACTAAATATAACTATATAATAATAATAATATAAATAAAAAAAAAATTTATTTAGAATTTTACTTAATATATCTGATATATACATCAGAATATATACATCAGAAACTTAACGTAAAAAAAAAAAAATGAATATTTATCAATAATGCTCAGAAAGAAGAGGTCATCTTTTCTTTTTTAGGGACAGGAACGTCTACTGGTTCATTGTACATATCTATTTTACTTAGGAATTCCGCTAAAAATAAATAAAATACAAATGATCTTGAATTAGGTCATCTGACCATATAATATATGTCTATTTTTTACAATAAACAATAAAGAAGGAGGATTTTCAATGCAAGATATAAAAACATATCTCTCCACGGCGCCCGTGTTAGCTACTCTATGGTTTGGCTCTTTAGCGGGCCTATTGATAGAGATTAATCGTTTATTCCCAGACGCCTTGTCATTTCCCTTTTTTTCATTCTAGTTATTGATATGTGAAAAAATGAAAAAAAAAAAAAATTAGAGATATTATTCTAAATGTATTGAATCTCAGTAAAAAGTGGATCTAAAACCGAATTTTTGAGAACATAAATGCAAATGTGGGTCTAGGGGAGGCTCCGCGAAATCATAGCATAGAAAGAAGATACATAAATGAAATAATGGGATTAGGGTAGGAATAATTTATAGTTAGAAAAAAATTGTATTATTTAATTATTACTCTATTAAATTAATATTCTATATAAAATAAAATAAATTCATATTTCATATATGAAATATGAATTAATATTAATTACAATGAAATCTTTAGAAATTGAATTTCGAGTTAGTAACTTCTATTTATTTTTTTTTGTTCTTTTCTTCTCTTCTTTTTATTTTCGGATCGAAAATAAAAAAATTAAGTTAAGTCGATCCAAAATCCAAAGGAAAGGGGGGTTATGGCCAAGGGTAAAGATGTCAGAGTCAGAGTTATTTTGGAATGTACTAGTTGTTGTGTCCGAAATGGTGTCAATAAAGAATCGCCAGGTATTTCTAGATATATTACTCAAAAGAATCGGCACAATACACCCAGTCGATTAGAATTGATAAAATTTTGTCGCTATTGTCACAAGCATACGATTCATGGGGAAATAAAGAAATAGATCGAACAAAACGTGTGTACGATCTTTCCATTCCAATCCAAAGAGCAGAAAAGAAAGAGGAAGAACTTAACACCTTAATATTAATTAACATCTTAACATATTTAACATATAATTTAATTTTAACATATTTTAACAACCACAAACATATAATAATATTAATAATATACAAACATATAATAATATAGATTATAATAATATAAATTATAATAAATTATAATATAATTAGAATTAATAATAATTATATATAATAAATACATAATACAAATTATACATATAAATTATACAAACCAAACCCCATTTCGGCGGGATCTTAAATGAATAAAAATGAATAAAGAAATCGAATTTTAGAGATAAGGAATAAACCATGGATAAATCTAAGCAACCTTTTCGTAAATCCAAGCTATCTTTTCGTAGGCGTTTGCCCCCAATTGGATCGGGGGATCGAATTGATTATAGAAACATGAGTTTAATTAGTCGATTTATTAGTGAACAAGGAAAAATATTATCTAGACGGGTGAATAGATTGACCTTAAAACAACAACGATTAATTACTATTGCTATAAAACAAGCTCGTATTTTATCTTCGTTACCTTTTCTTAATAATGAGAAACAATTTGAGAGAGCCGAGTCAACCCCTAGAACGACTGGTCCCAGAGCCAGAAATAAATAGACATATTCCTCAATTGACTCAAAACTCCAATCGTAACTCACGCTCAGAGTGATGTTTTGTTGGAAAAAGCCTAGAATCCAGGTTTGATTCTTGTGTTATAAGAAAGAAAAATGGGGGAATAAAAAACATTTTTTTTTTATTCTATCTTCCCGGAGTTCATTCTCCGGGTAATTCTTGTTCAATCATTCTTGTATATTACTTCATAATTATAATTTCCTTTATTTGATCGATGATCTTATTGGAAATCGCGTAAAGATAATTCTTATTTGATATAGCTATTTGCGCAAGTATTTTACGATTAATAAGCAATTGCCCCTTGTGCAAATTGTGTATTAATCTACTATAACTATAAAATACTTTATTTTCGCGAGTTACTGCATTTATCCGAGTGATCCACAAACGACGAAAATTTCTCTTTTGCTTGCCTCTATCTCGATGAGAGGAAACCAAAGCTCTCATTTTCTGTTGAATAATCGTTCGAGTAAGTCTTGAATGAGCCCCTCTAAAAGTTGATGCAAATAAACGAATTTTTGTTCGACGTCTCCGAGCTGTATATCCTCGTTTAACTCTGGTCATTGAATCAAATTAAACTTTAATGAATAACTAATTGAATTCTCTTCTTTCAGTCATTATTTGTTCCCCCCAATAACAAAACGGATTATTCCGATATATAAAATATAAATTCCAATGGCTTTTGCTACTCTAACCTTCCCAACCACGATTTTTTATTCTTTCCGGGCCAGACATTTAGTTCACCTGGAAATAAGAAATTCTACTGATAGTAAATACAAAATAGTGGGTTCCATCGTCTCTATGGTTACTTCTTAAACGGTAAGGCCCTCTCTATGCACCGGAGCCTCGTCTATCATTTAATCAAATGGTATTGTTAACTTGTATGGTTCACACTCTTTGGCTCTACCCATCACATCAATTATATAGTAATAGGCCTTTTCACAATAAGAGCTATCCATACAGTGACGGCATTTAATTATGAAAGTTGGCTAGGTAGCTGACCCTGTTAGTCCGTTCTTTCAAGAATAGGAGCATAACCCTTTTGCTTCTTATAATACCATTTCCTCCGCTTAATGGATAACCATTTGCTACCAATGGGGAATTGCTTCTCATCTCAAATCGAGGTGATTGGATTTGCACCAATGGAAACCATAAAAAAAAAATTCCATACACAACAATATAGGTATATGATAGATCTTCATTTTGAGATAGTAAATGGCGCTCTTCCACTCTATTTATCCTATTCATTGGTATTAATCATTGATACTGGAAAAATTGTCTCATTTGTTCGAGCTTATGATCTGAACGAGTCGCACATACACCCTAGTACATGTTCCTCGACGCTGAGGACATCCTCGAAGAGCGGGAGATTTCCTGACATTTCTTATTGGCTGTCTTGTGTTTCTAATAAGTTGTTTAATAGTTGGCATATCGTATATATAGAATTCTATTATAGAATGGGTTGGTTTAGATCCATCTTAACCTTATTTATTTATGATTGATGATTATGAATTTATTCGATTCAATATCAAATTGCGGAAAATTCGAATTATGGTTTGAAATGAAATGGAATCGTGGATTTACACTAAATCCCCAGTATTTTCATTTTCGACCGCCACAAGATCAACAATGCCATGAGATTGGGCTTCTGTTGCCGACATAAAAACATCCCTTTCCATGTCTTCGGATACAACCCACAAAGGGTTGCCCGTTCTTTGTACATAAACCTTTGTGATGGTTTCGCGAAGTTTCAGCAGTTCTTCTGCTTCCAGGATAAATTCCCCCGCTTGTGCCTCATAAAAAGAACTAGCGGGTTGGTGAATCATAACCCTGATGATATTGATATAACATCATTAATGGTTCTTCTATCTCGCATGATGAGGTTAAATAAAGTAAAGGGATAAAAAAAAAGAAAAAATAAATAGAATTGAACAACCGTACAGGCATATTTTGTGCGTTGCATACGGCTCTGCAATAGAATTGACTACCCCCCATCCGGTCCAATTAGATCGTTGAATAATCTATTTACCATCCTTCTTTTTGTAAGGGTGAAAAAAAAATACTATGATGATTCTGTTGCTTTATTATTTCGTCTGTGATTTAGCAATCCCAAAGTGTCTTTCTGATACGACCAAATAAGGAAAAATAATATTGTGTGTGTTTTTTTTTTTTCATTTTCGTACTCTTCTCTTTCTTTCATAAATATTAGAAAAGGCTTCTGGTGTGGAAGAAAAATGATTTGTGACGCTAAAATGTCTTCCCGACACACAAGATAAAATCGGAAATAACCTTTATTTCATACTACTATCTCGATACAAAATCTCATGTTATGAAAAACAATAATGTTTTGTTCATATCGAACTCAAAGTGCCATGCTATTATTACTTAATTTTTCATATTCGATTATTCATAATTATTCATATTTGAATATGGCGAAGGCATAGTCTTTTTTTTTTTTTTCAAATAAAAACTCATTGGCGCCAAGCGTGAGGGAATGCTAGACGTTTGGTAATTTCTCCCCCAACCAGAATGAAAGATCCCATTGAAGCAGCCAACCCCATACATATTGTATGTACATCGGGTGGCACAAATTGCATAGTATCATAAATGGCTATCCCCGGTATTACCCATCCGCCGGGAGAGTTTATAAACAAATAAAAATCCCTAGTATTGTCTTCTATACTGAGATATACCATGAGGCCAACAAGTTGATTCGAGATCTCGCTATCAACTTCTTGGCCTAAAAAAAGTAATCTTTCTCGATGAAGTCGGTTGATTAGGACAAAATTGTATCCCCTATGAACCGTACGTGCACCTTTGGATGCATACGGTTCAAAAAATAGCGAAAAAAGAATTAATCAATGTGTCAATTCCAGTCTTATTTCTTTTTTTGTAACAGGTTTTTCTAATGAAGGCTTTTGTTCTATTCTTCAAAAAACATGGGTTTTGGCCCCTTTCCCTATAAAAAAATTTACTGAACTTATTGAACTCCCATTGATGTATTGTTTCATCGAGATTTAAATCACGATGTCATTTTCTTGTTCCTGAATGGGCTCTTTCAATTCTTTTAGGTTCGTGTTCTACTCCGGGTAAAGATCTGTCCGAATTCTATTTGTACATATAGGGCAAATGATCTCAGTACCGCTTCTTTTTCTATGCTTATTTTTTTTTTTTTTAAATCCGTTTCTTTCATGCTTTCTCTCTAACTATTCGATGTATTCATCATACTATTCCATTGAATAGCAGGTTAAGATCACTCCTAATAGTAAGCATAAAATAGAATATTTATGATACAAGCAGTAATCATATATATATTCACAATTTGATATTTTTTGAACGGAGCCTGGATACTTTATTTTATCGTTCCAAGTTAACCATAAATTATTTTAATTTATAATATTGATCTATTGCACTTCACGCTCCGAATGATTGATGTTCAATCAATATTTCTTGGGCGAAACAGAGGATATCCCCATCGGGGGAGAGAACGGGTAAACCCCATATGACCCAATATGTCTGACAAGTCGCACTATACGTCAACCCAAACTGCATCTTCCTCTCCAGGATTCCGAAAAGGTACTTTTGGAACACCAATGGGCATTAAATTAAAGAAAAAAAGTTAAGTACTATACTTCGCTTTAATATGGAAACGTACCAATGGTTTAATGTCTTCATCATTTTTTGTCTATTTTATACATAGATTGTATGGAAGATTGATAGAAGAAGACAGAATGAATAAAGAAAAAATTTTCATGAACGGGTCGATCATTTGAATGATAAACAAGTATTTATGCGTTCGTTCCCCAAAAAGGGGGACCGAGCCCCATTGCGTATTGGTACTTATCGGGTATAGAATAGATCTGCCTCTCTTTGTTCTTACGAACAGAATTGTTCCGTTATTTTCAATGGAACAGAATAAATATTAACCTTTTCTCATACAGAATCTACTGAAAAGGTTAGGTGCATAACATAATAGTATAGTCTTTTCCAATGCGATAAAGTTACATAGTGTCCATTTTTTTTTTTTATTTGATAAAAAGGGGTATTTCCATGGGTTTACCTTGGTATCGTGTTCATACTGTCGTATTGAATGATCCCGGCCGATTGCTTTCTGTCCATATAATGCATACGGCTTTAGTTTCTGGTTGGGCTGGCTCGATGGCTCTATACGAATTAGCAGTTTTTGATCCCTCTGACCCTGTTCTTGATCCAATGTGGAGACAGGGTATGTTCGTTATACCCTTCATGACTCGTTTAGGAATAACCAATTCATGGGGGGGGTGGAGTATTTCAGGAGGAACTATAACGAATCCGGGTATTTGGAGTTATGAAGGTGTGGCAGGAGCGCATATCGTATTTTCTGGCTTGTGCTTCTTAGCAGCTATCTGGCATTGGGTGTATTGGGACCTAGAAATATTCTGTGATGAACGTACGGGAAAACCTTCTTTGGATTTGCCCAAGATCTTTGGAATTCATTTATTTCTCTCAGGGTTGGCTTGCTTTGGCTTTGGCGCATTTCATGTAACAGGCTTGTATGGTCCTGGAATATGGGTGTCCGATCCTTATGGGCTAACTGGAAAAGTACAATCTGTAAATCCAGCATGGGGCGCAGAGGGTTTTGATCCTTTTGTTCCGGGAGGAATAGCCTCTCATCATATTGCAGCGGGTACATTAGGCATATTAGCGGGTCTATTTCATCTTAGTGTTCGTCCGCCTCAACGTCTATACAAAGGATTACGTATGGGCAATATTGAAACTGTACTTTCCAGCAGTATCGCTGCTGTTTTTTTTGCAGCTTTCGTTGTTGCTGGAACCATGTGGTATGGGTCAGCAACTACCCCAATCGAATTATTTGGTCCCACTCGTTATCAGTGGGATCAGGGATACTTTCAGCAAGAAATATATCGAAGAGTTGGCGCAGCACTAGCCGAAAATCTGAGTTTATCGGAAGCTTGGTCTAAAATTCCCGAAAAATTAGCTTTTTATGATTACATTGGTAATAATCCGGCAAAGGGGGGATTATTCAGAGCAGGCTCAATGGACAACGGGGATGGAATAGCTGTTGGATGGTTAGGACACCCCACCTTTAGAGATAAAGAAGGTCGCGAGCTTTTTGTACGTCGTATGCCTACTTTTTTTGAAACATTCCCGGTAGTTTTGGTAGATGGAGACGGAATTGTGAGAGCCGACGTTCCTTTTAGAAGGGCAGAATCAAAGTATAGTGTTGAACAAGTGGGTGTAACTGTTGAGTTCTATGGTGGCGAACTCGATGGAGTCAGTTATAGCGATCCTGCTACTGTGAAAAAATATGCTAGACGTGCCCAATTAGGTGAAATTTTTGAATTAGACCGGGCTACTTTGAAATCGGATGGTGTTTTTAGGAGCAGTCCAAGGGGTTGGTTCACTTTTGGGCATGCCACGTTTGCTTTGCTCTTCTTTTTCGGGCACATTTGGCATGGCGCTAGAACTTTGTTCAGAGATGTTTTTGCTGGTATTGATCCGGATTTGGATGCTCAAGTGGAATTTGGAGCATTCCAAAAACTTGGAGATCCAACTACAAAGAGACAAGTAGTCTGAGACAATATTATTCTGGTATCTTTCGCCTCTATTTTTTTTTTTATTTTATGACATTATCACATAGAGTACCGGATAAATCTTGACTTGATTAAATCACCATCTTTTCTTTCACTCTTTCCCTTTCTTTCTATGGTAAATGATCAAAAATTAATAGGTGTGGAAGCTATAATTGTAAACCGCGATCGAATCTATGGAAGCATTGGTTTATACATTCCTCTTAGTCTCGACTTTAGGGATAATTTTTTTCGCTATCTTTTTTCGAGAACCACCTAAGGTTCCGACTAAAAAAATGAAATGATTTTTCATTATCTCAAGTTGAAGTAATGAGCCTCCCTATAGGGAGGCTCATTACTTCAACTAGTCCCCGTGTTCTTCAAATGGATCTCTTAATTGTTGAGAGGGTTGCCCAAAAGCAGTATATAAGGCGTACCCAGTAAAGCTTACAAGTAAACCGGATATGGAGATGGCGACTAGGGTTGCTGTTTCCATTTCTAGGTAATTTCAAGATAACAATGGATCTACGATAAGATCGTTTATTTACAACTACAACGAAATGGTATACAAAGTCAACAGATCTTAACCAATCATTAAATAATATTTATGGCTACACAAACCGTTGAGGATAGTTCTAGACCTAGGCCAAGACGAACTACTGTAGGAGATTTATTGAAACCATTGAATTCGGAATATGGTAAAGTAGCTCCGGGCTGGGGGACTACACCACTTATGGGAGTCGCAATGGCTCTATTTGCGATATTCCTATCTATCATTTTGGAAATTTATAATTCTTCCGTTTTGCTGGATGGAATTTCAATGAATTAGGTTCATTCAGATTTCTAGACCATTCTGGTAGTTCGACCGTGGAATTTTTTTGTTTCGGTATTTCCGGAATATGAGTGTGTGACTTGTGATAATTGATCCTATTGATAATACAGAGAATGGGTCTGTCATCTTGATAAAGATGATTCTACTTCGTCAGATATTTATTCTAGTATCTGGAGCACAGAATATGAATATCTAGAATAGATTAATAAAAGAAATATTTGAACTATGATTCATACCTACTATTCAGTCAGACCTCGTGACCGGACTCAAAAATTAAATTCAAATAGGTATTTTCTAACTCAAACGATTTTTTTTCCTTCAGATCCATTTTGGTCGAAGGACACCCATTGCTTTAGATTTTGTTGAGTCATTAATTACATCCATTCATTAAATAAGTGATGATCAAATGGTTCTTACTCAGAGAACCTTTGCCTTTAGCTTGGGCTTTATTTTATTAAATCATCGTGGTTCTAGTATGAATCTGAGGTTTCTTTCAATTTATTCACGGGGTCTCAACAAGCGAATTCCTATTAAAAAACTAGTAAAATAAGAGTCAATCCGCATTATTACACACAAAAAACAAATCAAATAAAAAAAAAGAATAGGAAAGAGAAGATTCAAGAGGCCTTTAACAATTAACATAAAGAAAAAAAGAAGGGGCGGCGGAGCCAACTTGATATTTGGCATTATCATCACAAAGAAGAGATTCCGTATTTTTGTTGTTTCGTATCTTCGGGGCAAATCGAATCAAGTGGCTAATTTGAACTTTCTATTACATATATATACATAGCCAGTAAAATAAGTATTTGATTTGTTTGTGTTGTTTCTGCTTGAGCCGTACGAGACGAAATTCTCATATACGGTTCTCAGAGGGGGAGTCTCATTTTGGTGGGTTACCTAT